ACACTTGAAAGATAGCCCAGAAAATCGAAAAAATTATTGGATAATTGGTTTATATGAATCCTATCCGGTTGAGACCAAAAGTAAAAATGACATTCCCATAAATTTACAAGGTAATATTTCCATTTCTTCATCAGAAGAGGAGTTCCATTTGAAGACAGAATTGAGTTTCCTTGATATCTGAAATAATGCATGAAAGGATCCTTGAACAACCATAGGATGGTATGAAAATCATTACCAAAAACTACTAGAAATTTTTCTATTTTTCCATAAAAAAGCGTTCGCTCAAGAAAAACTCTAGAAGATGTTGATCGTAAATGAGAAGATTGTTTATGGAGAAAAACGAATATGGATTCCGATTCATATACATGAAAATTATATAGGAACAGGAATAATCTTTTATTCTTTTTTGAAAAAAATAAATTAATTTTTGTTTTTTGAGTAATAAGACTATTCCAATTATGATACTCGTAGAGAAAGAATCTCAATAAATGCAAAAAGGGGGCATCTTGTACCCAACAGCGAAGGGTTTGAACCAATAGTTCCAGATGGATAGTATGGGGTATTAATATATCTAATACATGATTTAAATGTGATAATTTATCTTCTAAAAAAGTAAATATGGAATGAATTGATCGTAAATTAATAGATTTTACTGTTTCTTTACCTTCTAAGAAAGGTACTAATCGCAGTGAAAATGGAATTTCCACAATGACTGCAAACCCCTCTGATATCATTTGAGAATAAAATTTTTTATTATGCCCAACAAATTTATTTTTATTATAATTATTAGCCAAAATAATAAAATGCTTCTGTTGATACATTCGGGCAATTAAACGTTTAACTATTAGTGAACTATATTTATTGTCATAACCTAAATTTTCCATAGGCTCATAAGGAATACATTTATTTAACCCATGATCATGAGCAAGTGCATAAATGTATTCCTGAAAAAGAAGTGGATATAGGAGGTCTAGTTCTCGAGATCTATCTATCTTTAAATATCTTTGTAATTCCTCCATTGTAAATTAGATTTGAACCAAAGCAGGGGATTTCTTGGGCTATCAAATGATACATTACATAGTACGATACAATCAAAACAAGGTATCAAGGTATATAGTAAGAAAAGGTAGATACCTTGGAGATGATTAATCAACGGATTATCCGTTTTTCCATCCAATCCAATGGTTTTTTTGTTATAAAATACCGAGATGGTTAGAAATCCTTTATTTTTGCAACCCGATCGCTCTTTTGACTTTAGAAAAAATGATGTTTCTCAATATACTGTTTCTTCTACACATTCGTCTCCACTCAGGGATATAGTTAATAAAGTTAGGATTCATAAAAAAGTGGATTCTCCACTTATTATATAATTTATAAGGTTATGAAATAACCTTTTCCCGTACCAGGGACTAATCTAATATATTTCTAACGTATAATTAGCTCGGGTAATTATTCAAATTAAGAACAGAAGCTCGTTGCTTTTTTCCCTATAATTTAATTTGAGCCTTTCGGCTCTATCCATTTATTCACTCGATCCAACCATAAATTTATTTTTTTGTAACGCTCTAAGAACCCAAATAATATTTTGTACCAATCTCGTAAGGATTAAGTACTCTTATCTTAGAGTTATTCATTGATACGACATGCTGTTTTTTCCATTCGTTCTCTCTCAGGATCAGTCGCGGTCTTACAAACTCTACCAATGGTATAGACGAATCCGTTGCTTCATCCAAATGTGTAAAAGATTCTAGTCGCACTTAAAAGCCGAGTACTCTACCGTTGAGTTAGCAACCCAAAGTTTGAATTATGGTGTGTAGATACGATCGTAAAAAAAGAGATTGGATTGCCCATAAAAAAAAAAACATTTTTTTATAGTCGATTATGAACATAAAAATTTATGGGTCGCCCTTGTTCTTTTAGTTTAATTAAAATTTTTACGTTTTTTTTATTCAGAACAAACTTCTTGTGTTGTGTCAATCGAATCCAAGGAACGCGTCACTTACATGAAGTAAAGTAAAAAAACTTATAGGGCGTGGATAAATGGATCCATTTATCCACGATCAATTATATTTGTTCAATACAATATTGTCAATATGAACGTTGAGAACACAAAAAAAAATAATAAAAATAAGGACTTGTGTTGGATTGGCACTTCATAGACAACCTACAAAGATAATAAAAAAAGTGTAGATGTAGAAAATAAATAAATAAAGAAAGGGAAAATAAATAAAGAAGAAGAAAATCTCGGGTTTATTCAATATCCCTAAAGATACAATAAGCAAGCTCTACCCCTTTATTTTAGTCAAGTCTCACCAAAAACCACCCGATTGAGGATAATCCCATAATTTTATAGATTCTGTTAGTTCATCTATTTACTCGATTTTTTTCTACCCCTCTCACATTGCCTCTCGTATTGCATATCATTTTTTTCTTTTTATTTCATTAATTTCGTGTGATTAACGCGAAGTTCATGAAATACCTCTGCCTTCTTTGAAATATCATGAACGGTTCCGGTAGGTTGAGCGCCTTTTTCAAGGAAATATAGAATAGCGGGAACATTTAAATAAGTTTGATTCTTTATCGGATCGTAAAAACCCACCTTCCGAAGATCTCTTCCTTCTCTTCGGGATCGAACATCAATTGCAACGATTCGATAGATGGCTCATTGGGATAGAAATAGATGAAAAATCCCCCCCTTCGAAACGTATAGGAGGCTTTCTCCTCGTACGGCTCAAGAAAGAATGATTCTAATTTATGTCTATGTTATAGTATATATAGTGGCAAATAGATCCATAAAACGATCAATTCAATTAAACTATGATTTTTTTCTTCTTATTTCCTCTTCCTGAAAAAAAAAAATAATAATAAGATTCATACTTTATTTATAACTCAAGTTGGATAATTCTCAAAGAATTCAAAGGAAATTTCTGAGTCCTTGGCATTTCATTTATTGAATTGTCTCTAACCAATTTTTTGTCTCATTTAGAATTAGAATCCATTTTTTTGATTCCATTTTCTGCTCAAATTATGTTGTTAAGACAATTGAAAATGGCGTTTTCTTGTTCCAGGATCGTTTATCTTTGTTTTGAATCATTGGGTTTAGACATTACTTCGGTGATCCTTAATCATTTCAAAATGGCAGCAACATACCCTTTGTGATTTCTTTACTATCGAAGAATCATATAAACGATTGATTCCCGTGTGATACACTTTTGATCGAAATAGGTTTCCCAATTCCAACAAGATCTCCTTTTGGGTTTGAAACTTTTGTTGGGATTGAATCTTTTCAATTTCTATATCGAAGATATGCTTACGAAGTTGTTCCAACTTATTGATTGACATTAACCCTAGATCCTTACCTCTGAGAAATAAATTTCTCCTTTCTGCTCGAGCTCCATCGTGTACTATTTATTTTAACTCATAACCCAAATGGGGGTTGCAATAGAACAGAACAAACTATGTCGAGCCAAGAGCACCTCATAATTCCTAGAAAAAAAATGGCGGATGTTAAGAATCCACAACCGATCATGTCCTTCAAGTCGCACGTTGCTTTCTACCGCATCGTTTTAAACGAAGTTTTACCATAACATTCCTCTAGTTTGGAACCGGTATGGAATTGATTCAATATGGAATCATGAATAATCATTGGCTCAATCGGTACATAATAATACATACTTTATTTATATAATATATATATATATATGTAATGTAATATATGTTTATATTTACATTTATCTTGAGAAGTATCAACAAAGATTAAATTTTATTAACTCCATATTTTATTTTATGAATTAAAAAATTTATATTTATAAAGAACACAAAGAAACGAGTTCTTCTTTCAATACGCATCGTCAACAGATTGTTCAAGACGACCAATCATAAAAGATCAAACCCTTTTCTTTTTCGAATACAAGGAGAATGATTAAAAATTTCCTAATCCATAGTGAACTGAAAAATTTTATGGGGCTCACGAGTAAAAAGGCCCTCTTTTGGTATGCTGGACAATCTTATCTAAGTGAAAAGACAAAAGGATACATATTTTTTTACTTGTTTTGTTCCTATTTTTATTTTAACCCAAACAGGTTTTTGGGGCCGTAATCCCAGCGATGTAATTAAATTAGTACCAAGACGAGAACTCCCTCCTGTTTAGAATTAAGCATCGACCATCGACATAGAATTAGTACCGTATCCTTTTTTCTTTTTCAATTATACATTGATCAATATTCCTATCCTACCCGGATCACAAATGGATTCTGTAATGTCATCGATACTCGATTCGGTTTGTGAGAAAAAGAGTAAAAGATATAATTCTTTTATGAATCATTCGAAATTAGAAAGGAAACAAGGGGCTGTTAAACATTAGATTCTTAAACAGATTTAATTTAAATAGAACAATCCTTATTCTGATAAAATTGGACGGCTCTGGGACGGAAGGATTCGAACCTCCGAGTCGCGGGACCAAAACCCGTTGCCTTACCGCTTGGCCACGCCCCATTTAGATTTCTATTCAACACTAATAAACACTAATATAGGTATTGGCTGTTCGTCAATTCCCGCCCAAATATCTATGGAATCCATTCGATTGTTGCAACGATTTGACACGTGTAGTTGTAAAATTAAACTTAATTTATTGATCATTACATATAATTCAATTAAGATATTGTATGAAAGTATGATTCCTTCTATTTTGTTTGAGAATTGAAGGATTTTTGATTGGGTTAGTCAAAGAAAAAGAAGAATTTTTTTGCCTTTTTTCATTTTTAGCTTATATCGAAAACTCAATCAAAATACAATTATCTCCAAGAATGAAATATTTGTTATGCTTAATATCTTTTGTTTGATCTGTATCTATCTTAATTCTATACTTTATTCGAGTAATTTTTTCTTTGCCAAATTACCCGAGGCTTACGCTTTTTTCAATCCAATCATAGATGTTATGCCAGTCATACCTCTGTTCTTTTTTCTCTTAGCCTTTGTTTGGCAAGCTGCTGTAAGTTTTCGATGAGATCTTTAATACTGTCTTACAAACATTTATGATTTATAAAAAAAAAGATTCTAACAATAAATTGATAAGATCAGACAAGTCTTACATCAATTTAAACAAGGAAATTCTTGGATAGCGCGTCTGGATCACCCCATTTCCTCATTCTGACCTTCTACTTCCAGTGAACAAGGACCCTATGCAGGGTCCCCACAATAACTAATTGTGCTATGAAAGATAATTTTCATACCGAAAGAGTCTTTTTACAATTTCTGAAAATTCCTTTCTTTTCTAGAAACCTCTTTTTTTTTCATTTCTTGGTTTGGTGTAAAAATAGAATATGCGGTATAAAAAATGGATAATCTATTCCCTTTTTTACCAAAAATGATCTTATCTTGGAGATTTTGTAATGCTTACTCTCAAACTCTTCGTTTACACAGTGGTGATATTCTTTGTTTCTCTCTTCATCTTCGGATTCCTATCTAATGATCCAGGACGTAATCCTGGACGTGAGGAATAAAAAAATAAGGGATTTTTCGTTGCTTGATTTCTGAATTTTCTTATGATTTTATCTATTATGGATATTTAACTATGATAAAGATAAAATAAAGTTCTCGAGATTTCTTTAGAATTTGAAAGAAAATATCAAGTCATCAGATGAAACGGAAAGAGAGGGATTCGAACCCTCGGTACGAATAACTCGTACAACGGATTAGCAATCCGACGCTTTAGTCCACTCAGCCATCTCTCCCAATTGAACAAAGGATAATTACTATGTTACGTTATACATGAAGTAAAGAAAAAGTCTTTCTTTATTCTATAGATACAAATTTTATCCGTTTTTCAGCAATTTAATTCGAATTACATTTAGATAACGGGAATACCCACAATAGAAAATAGAAAAAAAAGTAAAAATAAATGAAGTTAAAGAATACCTCTTTTATTTCGTACGAAAGCTTCTTTTATTCCCCGGCCTGGTCAGTACCCCGGTCAGTACCTAGCCGGGCCGTTTATTGTTTTGTTACAATGAATCATACATAAAATAATTTATCTGACTTTGAAAACAAAAATACATTGAATCAACAACCACAAATTTTTTTTATGTTCTGACTTCAGTGGTTCTTTCGGGCTGCACCTGTCACTAAACAACTCACCCAAGCAAGATAGAACTCGTTATTTCAATAGGCTTTCATTTGCCTATCTCATCAAGTCCCCCCGCAAAACGCGTCAACATTTGAATTTCATTATTTTGTTCCAATCCTATCTTGATTACGTATGATGCTCTTGTTCGACAAATGACCCACTCATATACAATAATTACATTGTAGCGGGTATAGTTTAGTGGTAAAAGTGCGATTCGTTCTATTAACAACTTAAATAGTTAAGGGGTCTTTCGGTTTTATTCATATTCCGATTAAAAACTTTATTTCTTAGAAAGGATTTAATCCTTTACCTCTCAATAAACAATTTGAGGAAGAATATACATTCTCGTGATTTATATCCAAGGTTCAATTATAAATTGAAAAAATTGGATTATGGAATTGCGAAGCATAATTTTTTTGAGTTGGATAAAGACTTCCAATTGAATGAGTATGAGTAAAGAATCCATGGAGGGAGATACAAAAGTTTTTTTCTAATCGTAACTAGATCTTCAATTTTTTTTTTAGAGGGGAGATTGAAGCGGAATAGCTATTAAAATTAAATGATGACTTTGGTTTACTAAAGCCATCGATATATTGTTTTAGCTCGGTGGAAACACAATTATTTTCCTCAGGATTCGCGCGCAAGTAGAAATAAAGAACGAAGTAACTAGAAGAATTTTTAAAAATTCCACTCTTCTAGAAGGATCATCTAAAAAGCGAGTTGGTTGGGTGCATTCAGACAGAAAAGCTGACATAGATGTTATGGATCTAATTTTTTTCTTTTACTTTATTTTATTGCGTTTACGACTTAAATCTGGGAATCCATCCATCTTCCATAAAGGAGCCGAATGAAACCAAAGTTTCATGTTCGGTTTTGAATTAGAGACGTTCCAATTTGAAATGATGAATTTACGTCGACTATAACCCCTAGCCTTCCAAGCTAACGATGCGGGTTCGATTCCCGCTACCCGCTCCATATTATGATAATGACGCGTGTATCATCATTAATGTGAATAAATGTAAATACACATTTTTATTCCCGAAAAAAATCGTAATTTTTTTTTTTACGAGCAGAATATAGAGATAGGAAAGGGAAAAATGTGAAATAAAAAGTAGGAATGAAAAGCGTCCATTGTCTAATGGATAGGACAGAGGTCTTCTAAACCTTTGGTATAGGTTCAAATCCTATTGGACGCAATTTGTTTCCATCTATTTTTTATATTTGATTTCATTTCTATGCCAAAAAAGACATTTTGAATGATTTTAATGAGATAAGTTTATAAACTATTCCTTTTGTACTAGGGAATTATGTTTGTTCCTGAAGTATAAACCGATCCATCTGTTCCTGAATAGCTTCCTTCAAAAGGACTTCTGCTT